ACATAAAAAAGTGTTCGCTCAAGAAAGACTCCAAAAGATGTTGATCGTAAATAAGAAGAATTTTTACGAAGAAACAGAAATAGATATTCGCATTCATATACATAAAAATTATGTAGGAACCAAAAAAATCTTTTCTTTCTTTTTGAAAAGACGTGAATGGATTTCTTTGAAGTAATGATACTTTTCAAATTATCATATTCGTGGAAAATAAATCGCAACAAATGCAAAGAAGGAACATCTTTGATCCAGCATTGAAGGATTTGAACCAAGATTTCCAGATGGATGGGATGGGGTATTAGTAGATCTGACACAGAATTTAAATGTGAAATTTTATCCTCTAAAAAAGGAAATATTGAATGAATAGATCGTAAATTCTGAGATTTTGGTATTTTTTTTTCTTCAAGGGAGGATACTAATCGCGACGATAATGGAATTTCCAGAATGACTCCAAAACCTTCTGATAGTATTTGAAAAGAAAAATGAGAAGAAAAATAATTCTTATGCCCCCAAAACTCATTTTGGTTAGAATAATTCACCGAAGAAATCAAAGATTTCTGTTGATACATTCGATTAATTAAACGTTTCACAAGTACTAAACTAGATTTCTTGTCATAACCAAAAATTTCCACAGGTTCGTAAAAAATAAAACTCTTGAAGCTATGATCATGAGCAAGTGAGTAAATAGACTCCTGAAGGAGTAACGGATATAGGAAGTTTTGTTGACGAAATTTTTCTTTTTTAAATCTAAATATCTTTGTAATTCTGTCATTTACAGACATTTTTACTGGAACCAAAAAAGGGAGGCACTTCTTGTGTTATGAAATGATACATAGTGCAATATGGTCAGAACGGCGCATGTGTACATTTTATGTTTTATATAGTCTATTTTTTATTTTAGACTAAAAGAATCTTAAAATTCTCGAATTCTAAGAATCTAGTAATCTAGAATCTTTCTAGTATTGATATATAGATTCTGCACTGTCTATACTTTTACTTTCTAAATTCTCTATTTTTTTTTTCTTATTCTGTATAAGAATTTTAGAAAAAGATCTTATTCTTTTACTATAGACTGTACTGTGATGTAAATCATGTAATGGTAATCTAAGAAGTAAAATATTCTAGAAAAGTAAGAACAAATAAAGAATATATACCCCGGAGACAGAGAGCCCAATCTACAGATCTTTTTCCTTTCCCTTTCTATCCATTTTGGGTTTCTTTGTTAATATAACTAGAATAAAAAGAAAGAAAAGAAAAATTAATAAAAAGAAGGAAAGCGGGTAAAAATCTTTTATTTTTGCAACCCAATCACTCTTTTGACTTTGGAAAAAAAAAAAAAAATTCTTTTTTTTTATCACTATACTATTTCTTCTACACATCCGTCTCCAATCCATATTAAAGAATAATTAGGATTAAAAAAAAAAAGAATCAATGGTCCACTCACAATTCACAAGAAAACCTTTTCCCACATCAGGCACTAATCTATTTTTAACGTCTAATTAGTAATTTGATTGGGTAATCATTCAAATTAAGAAGATAAGCTCGTTGCTTTTTTGTCTTACTCAAATTGGAGCCATAAAGCTCTATCCATTTATTCACTAGACCCGCCTATCAAAGACTTTACTAAACATCAAAATTGTTATAAAAATAACAAATTAGAATGTTCCATTATGAGTATTCAATTTCTTCTTTTTCTATGATTCTACTATTTTTTTTGATATTCTTTTTACGACATGCTTTTTTTTCCATTCATTACCTTTCAGGATCAGTCGCGGTCTTATAAACTCTACCAAGAGTCTAGACGAATTACTTCATCCAAATGTGTAAAAGATCATAGTCGCACTTAAAAGCCGAGTACTCTACCGTTGAGTTAGCAACCCGGATAAAGATGAAGTCTAGATATGATCAAAAGAAAATAAGGGAATTTTACTGCAAAACTGCGTCAAAACATGGAACTAGCAACAAATTGAAATAACAAAATATCAAGCGGATCAGGTTCAGAAAAAAAGAGATTCAAAAGAAAATGAGAAAATTGAAAAACCACCCAATTTTCTCATTTTCTTTTTTATTTTTGCTAAGAAAATACATTTTTTATATTTAGATTTATCTAAAAAAAGAATAAATCCAGCAAACCCTTCTATTTTCCTAAAGTGAAGAAAAGAACCAATAGGGAGTGGGGATAAAAAGATCTATTTCTCTACGATCAAATTATATTTGTTCGAGACACTATTGTCAATATGAATATACTTTTTAGAAAAAAAAAAAAATTTCAAGAAATTCTATAGAAATTTGTGTTGGATTAGCACAACATAAAGAAGAAATAAGAAATTTGAGCGAAAAAAAAAAGAAAGGTACAATACAAATACAAGAAAGATTACCCCCCCCAAAAAAAGGGGGGGTTCCACAAAAAGAAGCAAGAAAAAAAGAAGATAAGTATTAATAGAATAAGAAAAAACTTTGAATTTGAATAAAGAATTACACAAAGATAGGTACTAATTAGCCTGCCTTTTTTTTTTTATTGATGACTTTTTTTCTTTCTTTTTTGTAAAAAGAAACTCGAAATTCTTTCTTTAAAGAATTCTGCCTTCCTTAAAATATCATGAACAGTTCCTGTGGGTTGAGCGCCCTTTTCAAGGAAATATAAAATAGCAGGAACATTTGAATAAGTTTTATTATTTATCGGATCATAAAAACCCACTCTTCGAAGATCTCTTCCTTCTCTTCGGGATCGAACATCAATTGCAACGATTCGATAGATGACTCATTGGGATAGATGTAGATAAAAGTTGCCCCCCCTAGAAACGTATAGGAGGTTTTCTCCTCATACGGCTCAAGAAAAAATGATTCTAATTTCCTAATTTCTATCTATATAGATAGAAATAAAAAGATAAGTAGATCCATAAAGAATTAGACTAGAATTTGAGCCTTTTTGCTTCTTTACAGAAAAAAGAAATATCATTCGTACTCCTAACTCAAGTAGTTTTTAAAGAGTTCGAAAGGAAATCCTTAGAATTTTTTGAGCTGTCTCTAACCTCTTTTTTTGTCTACTTTTGGATCTATTTTTTTTTACTCATTCTGATCCAATTGTTGAGACAGGTAAAAATAGTGTTTCCTTGTTCCGGAATTCGTTGTCTTTGCTTTGCACTTTGTGAAATCATTGGGTTTAGACATTACTTCGATGATCCTTACTCCTTTTCAAAAAGGCAGCAACATACCTTTTGTTTTTTCTATGGAAAAGGGAAAAATAATACGAAAGATTGATTCCTTTGTTATACATTTTTGATCAAAAATGTTTTAAAATTTCGACAAATTTTACTTTTTTCTTTCATTCAAACTTGTTCAAATTTGAATCTATCCCTTTATATGCCTATATATTTAGAAATAGGTTTATATATCTATTTTTATTCTAATTCTATTTAGATTGATCATAGATTTTTGATGAGATATTTACAAAGTTGGTCTAACTTATTGATTGTCACTAACCCTAGATTATTCTCCCGATAAAAGAATCAATAAGTTTTGCTCGAGCTCCATCATATGCTATACCATTAGTCTTTTTATTTACCAACCCAAGACAAATGAAATTAAGTTTCTAGCAGAACAAACTATGTCGAGACAAGAGCATCTTCATTCGCATAGAAAACGGTGGATGTCAGAATCCACAGCCAATCATGTCCTTCAAGTCGCACGTTGCTTTCTACCACATCGTTTCAAACGAAGTTTTACCATAACATCCTCTAATTTTATTTGAATTTGGAACCGTATGCAATTGATTCAATATGGAATCATGAATAGCCATTGGCTGAACCAGTACATAATAATCCACACTTATCTATCTATGGATAGATAGATATTTATCCGGAAAGTCTTTCGCTTAATTTAACCCCATATATATATTTTTTCATGTAATTTTCTTTATATGAAAAAAAAAATTAGTTTGAAACAAACTTATTTGCATCTTCAAAAAAAATCCCCATGAATAGCTAAAAATTTTTAGCTACTTTAAGTAAATACTGTACTAACTATAACTAAATAATATACTAAACTAAATATTTCATTCTTTTATTTCAATATTCATAAATATTCAATATAGAATTCTATAGTTTATAGAATTTGAAGATTCTATTAAGAACAAAATATTAATATAAAGAATCTAAAAAATAGATATATTTTAGGATTAATCTATTTTCTTCAGATTTTTTGAATGAAAAAAAAAAAAAAAGGATTCAAAGAATCCTTTTTTTAATTCAGATTGGATAACATTGTATCCAATATTACACTACACAGAAAATTTCAAATTTCAATAGAGAAGAATCTTTCGTTTCTGACGGAAATTATCTGGGACGGAAGGATTCGAACCTCCGAGTAACGGGACCAAAACCCGTTGCCTTACCGCTTGGCCACGCCCCATTTTTCTTTTGTCTAAGAGACATTAAGCGAAATATTTTTTCTTCGTCAATAACCATCCAAAATACATACCAAAATACATATAGGACATGTTGTCGCTAGGATTCAACACAATAAGATATAGAATCAAAAAAATGAATTGATCATTACATAGAATTTCATTAAGATATTCTATGAAAGTAGAATTCTTTTATTCTCATTTGATTGGAGAATGTAAGGAAGAATTCTTTATTGGGTAGAAGTCAAAGAAAAGCAGAATTTCTTTTTTCTACCTTTTTCATTTTTCCCTAAAAAAAAACTCAATCCAATCTGGTAATTTATTATCATTTCATTTTAATTTTTAAGAAAAAAAAAAAAATGTTTGTTATGTTTAATATCTTTAGTTTCATCTGTATCTGTTTTAATTCTACCCTTTATTCGAGTAGTTTTTTCTTCGCCAAATTGCCCGAGGCTTATGCCTTTTTCAATCCAATCGTAGAAATTATGCCGGTTATACCTTTATTCTTTTTTCTATTAGCCTTTGTTTGGCAAGCTGCTGTAAGTTTTCGATAAAAAGGAAATCTATATTCAATTAATATTCCTAATTTCTTTGATAAAAAAGAGGAGATTTTTCTTATAAAAATCCATAAGATCAGAAAAGTCTGACATTAGGAACCCTCGATTCAAAAAGCGAAATTATGGTATCTTCTATTTTCTATAGAATTTCAATAAAGGGGCAATAATTTTGAATCAGCTTATTTCTTATTTTGTTCTGACCTTTCCTTTATAAGATCCCATACAATCATACAATATCTAATTATATATATGGCAAGAAATTTTTGGTAACGAAGAAATAGGAATCTTATTATATTAGAAAGAAATTCGTGAAAATGAATTTCAAAAAACTTCCTTTTTTCATCTTTAGAGCGTCATATCAAAATAATGTATAATGTATGTCGTAAAATAGGTGATCTATTTCCTTAAAAAAAAAAAGATCTTATCTTGGAGATTGTGCAATGCTTACTCTTAAACTCTTCGTCTACACAGTAGTAATATTCTTTGTTTCTCTCTTCATCTTCGGATTCTTATCTAATGATCCGGGACGTAATCCTGGGCGTGAAGAATAAAAAAGAGATGAGATGATATTTGTTTTTAGTTTTTCCTTTCTTTTTTTCATAGGTAAATGTATCAATAAATAGATACTAGATAAAGATAAAAAATTCATAAAAAAATCGAACGAAATTTCTTCCAATTCTAAAATTTCAAGTTATCAGGGGAGTCGGAGAGAGAGGGATTCGAACCCTCGGTACGAAAAATTCATACAACGGATTAGCAATCCGACGCTTTAGTCCACTCAGCCATCTCTCCCCATTCCCAATTGGAAATTTCTCATGTGATATGACACGTTATGACACATGAAGTAAAGATTGAGAACAATTTTTATTTTCCTTCTTTTTTGATAATGATCTGAAATGGATTTTTCCAATAGAAAGAATACCTTACTTCTTTTATTTTGTACAAAAGCTTTATTTCCCCGGCCTAGTTAAGTACTGGCCGGGCCAGTACTTCTTTTGTTCCAATGTTCCAACGAAATGAATATAGAATATTCTATATTGAAATAGTAAGATTCTATATCTACTCTTAGTCTATTCTAGTATATAGTAATCTAGTAATCTTATAGTATTAGTTACTAGTCTTTTTTTTTTTCAAGTCCGTGCCGCGGCGGAACAAAATACGTGTTAATGCTGTAATTTTTCATTTTAATGATTCTGATACTATCCTGACCGCGTCTTATTACTTTGTTGGACAAATATTCCATTCGTATCCAATAATGAATATGTAGCGGGTATAGTTTAGTGGTAAAAGTGTGATTCGTTCTATTAACAACTTCAATAGTTAAGGGGTCTTTCTTTTTTTTTTCATATTCCAATCAAAAACTTTATTTCTTAAAAAGATTTAATACTTTACCCCTCAATAGGATATTTGAGGAAAGAATCTAAATTCTCACGATTTCTATCCATCAAAATTTTAATAAAAAATTGGATTATGGAGTCGAGAAGCATAATTTTTTTGATTGGTTCTATTCTTCCAATTGAATAAGTATGAATAAAGGATCTATGGGTCATAGTACAAAATTTTCAATCGTAACTAAATCTTCAATTTTTTGCGCTGGCGCTGGAAAAGGCAGATTGAAGCCAAATAGCTAGAAAACGATGGTTTTGGTTTACTAGAACCCTCGTCTTCTTTTTTCAGCTCGGTAGAAAAAAAAGTATTTTCCTTAGGATCCCACGAGTAGAAATAGGGAACGAAGTAACTAGACTAGAAAGATTTTCTAGAATCTCCCTCTTCTATAGGGATCATCTAGAAAGCGAGTAGCTTTAGATGCATTCGTAAAAAGCTAACATAGATGTTATGGATCTCATTTTATTCTCTGGTAGGAATACATCAATCTTCCATAAAGGAGCCGAATGAAACCAAAATATCATGTTCGGTTTTGAATTAGAGATGTTTAAAATGATCAACCAACGTCGACTATAACCCCTAGCCTTCCAAGCTAACGATGCGGGTTCGATTCCCGCTACCCGCTATATATTCCTTAACTTCATATGATAGAACGATGCATTATCCATTTGAATATGCATCTTTCTTTTTCTTGTATTCCCTAAATCCGTCTAATCTTTTTTTTTTTCTTTTTATAAAAATGTGAAAATAGGAATGAAAGGCGTCCATTGTCTAATGGATAGGACAGAGGTCTTCTAAACCTTTGGTATAGGTTCAAATCCTATTGGACGCAATTTATTTCCATCTATCTATTCTAGATAGAGAATAGAAAAAAAGAACTCTATTTGAAAAAGGATAAAAGGTTCTTTTTAAATGATTCGAATCAGAAAGATTTTTCAAGGATTTCTCTTGTACTAAAAATTAAGAATAGAATAAGAGCGATCCATTTACCTTTATTTTTGTTCCTGAAGTAGAAAGAGTTCGATCTGTTCCTGAATAGCTTCTCTCAAAAGGATTTCAGCTTCTTCGGTGAATATCTTGGTAGAAGATATAATTTCTTGGAATTTTGGTTTATTCTTTGTTAAGTAGGTACGTAACCCAACGAGAAATCTCTTT